TGAACAAAAAAAGAAGAATCTCCGCAAAGAATTTCGAAATCGAATTGAAGTTCTAAAAAAAGGATCCATTACTCTAGATGTGCTGGAAAAAAAGAGTAGATTATGGAATGATGAGACTAAAAAAGAATACTTGCCTAAAATAGATGATCCCTTTTTGAATGGTCCCTATCGCGGAAGGAGAAACATTTTTTTTTCTTCCTCAATCAGAAATGAAACTTTGATAAAAAATGACATCGAGAAAAGATGGATAAATAAGATCCAGGGTATACTTTTTACTACTGATTATGAAAAATTGGAAGAGAAAATAGATACACTTGATCAAAATTCATTATCAACAGAAAAAAAAAACGATTTATTTCCGTTTTCAAAAATGGAATTAAAAATCCAACAAGGAAGAATTGTCTTCGAAGATCAAATCAATATTTGCAAATTCATCTTCATCCAAAATGTCAATCCAGAGTCTAAAAGAATAAAAGAAATAAGTAAAAAAGTAAAAAGATGGTCATACAAATTAATTGATGAGTTGGAACAACAAGAGGGAGAAAATGACGAAATAGCTGAGGATCATGAGATTCGTTCAAGAAAAGCTAAACGTGTAGTGATCTTGAATGATACCAAAGAAACTAATGATATTTTTAAAAAAGGCAATAATAATCCGGATGAAAGAGACGAAGTGGCTTTGATACGTTATTCCCAACAATCCGATTTCCGTCGAGACATCATCAAAGGTTCCAGGCGTGCCCCAAGACGTAAGACAAACATCGAGTCGTTTTTTCAAGCAAATTTGCATTCCCCTCTTTTTTTGGAAAGAATAGCCAATCCGCTTTTGTCTTTTGACATCTCCAAAATACAACTGCAAAAATTCATTCTTAAAAAATGGAAAAAAGCAACACAAGTAGAATTAAGAATTCTAGATTCTACACAAGAAAAAGTAAAAGAGAAGGAGAAAGAAAAAAAAGAAGAATACAAAAGACAAGAAAAAATACGAATAGAAATAGCCGAAGCATGGGATAGCATTCTATTTGCTCAAATAATAAGAGGATCATTATTGGTAATCCAATCGTTTTTTAGAAAATACATTCTATTACTATCATTGATAATACTTAGAAATACAGTAAGTATGCTAGTATTTCAATTTCCCGAATGGTCAGAGGACTTTAAGGATTGGAAGAAAGAAATACATATTAAATGCACCTATAATGGTGTTCCATTATCAGAAACCGAATTTCCAAAAAACTGGTTAACAGAGGGTCTTCAAATAAAAATACTATTTCCTTTTTTCTTTAAACCTTATCAAAAATCTAAGGTACAATCTCTTCAAAAAGATCCACGAAAAAAAAAAAATGATTTTTGTTTTTTAACAGTTTGGGGAATGGAAACTGACCTTCCTTTTGGTTCGCCCCGAAAACGACTGTCGTTTTTTAGCCCCATTTTCAAAGAAATTAAAAAAAGAATTCGAAACTGGAAAAAAAAGTCTTTTTTTGTGATACGAACTTTTTTAAAAGAAAAAAAAAATTTATTTCATGGCATAAACCTTTCAAAAGAAATCAAAAATTTGAAAAATATTCTATTTATTAAAGGAAAAAGACTTTCAAAAAAAAAACCAAATTTTTTAGTTGGATTAAAAGAAATATCTGAATTAAATGAAACTAAAAAAGAAAAAGATAAGAGAATTCCTAATCACATGATTTCTGAATCCTCCCTTCCCATTCCCATTCAATCTATGGATTTGAAAGATTTTTCATTTACCGAAACAAAAATGAAATATCTGGCGGATATAACAAACACAATCATGAATCGGATAAGAAAAATACAAAATAAAAAAGACAATAATAACGAGTTTATAACTAATGACAGAAATAGTAATTATGACAGAAATAGGAATTGTAATAAAACAAATTCTATCAACAAATTATTAGTATCAATAAGAAAAAGTTTGAAGAAACTAAAAAAAAGAAATGTACGATTAATACGAAAATCCTATTTGAGAATCAATTTGATTATTCAAAAGATGTACATAAAAGTATTTTTATGTATCATTCATAAGAATAGGACGAGAATGACTACACAACTTTTTGAAGTATCAAAAAACGAATTTGATAAATTGATTTCAAATCCTGAAATAAATAAAGAAAAAATTAATAAAACAAGTGCTATTCACATTTTTTGGACTCTCAAAAAATGGTTTTTTGATATTTCGAAAAAGAATTCAAAAAATGTGAGCAACTTATCCTACTTTTCACAAGCGTATGTATTTTACCAAATTTATAAAACTCAAATTTTTGGCTTGTATAGAGATCTTCTTCAATATAAGGCAACATTTCTTTTTCTTAAGAAAGAAATCAAGGATTATTTCGAAACAGAAGGAATACTTCATTTGGAATTAGGGCATACAAATCTTTTTAATTACACAATTGTTGAATTAAAAAACCCTTTAAGTACGTATTATCAATATGAATTATCACAGGTTCAATGGTATCAATTAGTACCACACAAATGGAGAAACAGAGTGAATCAAAGATCTATTATGACTGAAAATAAAGATTTTCAAAAAAGTCATTCAGATGAAAAAGATCAATTAATTTTTTCCAAAAAATTGATTAATATTAATTTTGAATCGAATTCATTCTCCAATGAAAAATATACGATTAACTTTCAAAAATACTATAAATATGCACTTTTCTCATATCAATCCATTAATTATGACGATAGAAAAGGTTTATATATTTCTGTATCACCATTATGGCTAAATAATCCGCAAGAAAGTTGTTATAATTCCAATATATACAACATAAAGAAAAGTACCTTAGTTGATCTGTTAGAGCGTATTATACCTATATATAAATATAATTATAATTATTTTGGACAGAACAAAAATATGAATCTGGATCAATTTCCAGATCAAAAATATATTGATTGGAAAATTCTATATTTGTGCTTTAGAACGAAAGGGGATATTCATTCATGGCTCGCTATCAATACTAATATCAACTTCAATAATAATACAAATACTAAGACTAAAGTCAATAATTATCCAATAGTTGGTAAAATTGATAAAAAAGACCTTGTTTATCTTCAAATTGATAAAGATCAGAAAATCAAGATTTCAAAAACAAAAAAAAGACTTTTTGATTGGATGGGAATGAATGAAGAAATACTAAGTCGTTCTATTTCGAATCTAAAACTTTGGTTCTTTGGCGAATTTGTGCTTCTTTATAATACATATAAAATGAACCCCTGGACAATCCCGGCCAAAGAACTTCTTTTCAATTTCAATGAAACTAAAAATAAAAACATCACGAAAAATCAAAAAGAGAATCCTTTGAAATTATCCAATGAAAATAAATCAAATATTCAATTCGAAAATAAGAATAAGAATCAAGACAACAAAGAATCCCCAGGTAAAGAATTAAATATACAAAATAAAGAAACTCTTAAATCAATTTTATTAACTCAAGAAAAAGATATTGAAGAAGATTCTGCAGGCTCAGATATGAAAAAACGTCGAAAGAGAAAGCAATATAAGAGCAACACGGAAGCAGAACTTGATTTTGTCTTAAAAAGGTATTTACGTTTGCAATTGAGATGGAATAATTTTTTAAATCAAAAAATAACCAATAATATTAAAGTATATTGTCTCTTGCTTAGATTGGTAAATCCAAAAGAAATTGCTATATCCTCTATACAAAGGGGAGAAATAAGTCTAGATATTTTGATGATTCAAAAAGATTTTACTCCTAGAGAATTGATGAAAAAAAGAATATTAATTATCGAACCTGTGCGTTTGTTTATAAAAAACGACGGGCAATTTTTGATGTATCAAACTATAAATGTTTCATTGGTTCATAAGAGTAAGCACCAACTTAATCAAAGTTACCAAGAAAAACACTATATTGATCAAAACAACTATACTAATTATATTGTAAGACATCCAAATCAAAGAATAACTGAAAATCGAGATTATAATTTAGTTATTCCTGAACGAATTTTTTCCACTAAATGGCGTAGGGAATTAAGAATTCGAATTTGTTTCAATTCTCAGAATAGAAATCTTATTTCGAACAATTCCGTATTTTGCAATAACGTAAAAAACTATGATCAAGTTTTGGATAAAAGTCAACATGTTTATAGGGATAAACTTGAACTAATTCAATTCAAATCCTTTCTTTGGCCTACTTACCGATTAGAGGATTTATCTTGTATGAATCGATATTGGTTTGATACTAATAATGGAAGCCGTTTTAGTCTGTTAAGGATATATATGTATATATGTATCCCCCATTGAAAATTCGTGAATGATGCATTTCTCATCTCATATATATCTTCCAGGTCTGTATTTATTATACAGAAACTGTGGGTTGTCCACATTCATTGTCTTACATTCCCATACATTCCCAGTCTAATATGGGAAATCAATACTAATTCAATGGATGTCTCTATTAGATAAATAATTAGATATTTGATTAGATCAAATAGGAATAGATCAAAAAGATGTTCTCTTTTATCTGTATAAATATCTATTTTTTTTTTTACTTATACTGAATACTTAATTCAAATGAGATTATTTTTACTGAGCGGTTAAATGGATTTTTCAATTTTAAAAAGGAAAAAGAGTAGATTTTATCTTATGGTAAAAAAGAAAGTTATTTCAGTTATTTCAGAAAAAGAAAATCGGGGATCTATTGAATTTCAAGTCTTTCATTTCACCAATAAAATAAGAAGGCTTACTTCACATTTGGAATTTCACAAAAAAGACTATTTATCGCAGCGGGGTCTACGGAAAATCTTAGGAAAACGACAACGGTTGTTGTCTTATTTGTCAAATAAAAAAAGAGTTTCTTATAAAGAATTAATGGATATTCGGGAATCAAAAACGCGTTAATTTTTTGATTTAAAAAACAACGAAAATTGGTTATTTTATTGAATTTTTTTTATCTAGAATTTAGACAAACTTCTTTTCGTTTTAAGCAGTTCATAAAAGAATGAATCGAGGAATAAACTATGAATGGAACAACTAAAAGAAAAGAACATATGATAGTCAATATGGGACCTCATCACCCATCAATGCATGGTGTTCTTCGTCTTATTCTTACTCTAGATGGCGAAGATGTTATTGATTGTGAGCCAATATTGGGTTATCTGCACAGAGGGATGGAAAAAATTGCCGAAAATCGAACAGTTATACAATATTTGCCTTATGTAACACGTTGGGATTATTTAGCTACTATGTTTACAGAAGCAATAACCGTAAATGGACCAGAGCAGATGGTGAATATTCAAGTACCTAAAAGAGCCAGTTATATCAGAGTGATTATGTTAGAATTGAGTCGTATAGCTTCTCATCTGTTATGGCTTGGCCCCTTTATGGCAGATATTGGTGCACAGACTCCCTTTTTCTATATTTTCAGAGAAAGAGAATTAGTATATGATCTATTTGAAGCTGCCACCGGTATGAGAATGATGCACAATTATTTTCGTATCGGAGGAGTAGGGGCTGATCTCCCTTATGGATGGATAGATAAATGTTTGGATTTCTGTGATTATTTTTTAACCGCTGTTTCTGAATACCAAAAACTTATTACGCGAAATCCAATTTTTTTAGAACGAGTTGAGGGTGTAGGTATTATTGGTGCGGAAGAAGCACTAAATTGGGGTTTATCCGGACCGATGTTACGAGCTTGTGGAATTCAATGGGATCTTCGTAAAGTCGATCATTATGAATGTTATGACGAATTCGATTGGGAAATCAATTGGCAAAAAGAAGGAGATTCATTAGCGCGTTATTTAGTCCGAATCAGTGAAATGAAGGAATCTATCAAAATTGTTCAACAGGCCCTCGAAGGAATTCCAGGGGGTCCTTATGAGAATTTAGAAATACGTTGCTTTGATAGAGAACGGGATCCAGAATGGAATGATTTTGACTATCGCTTCATTAGTAAAAAAACCTCTCCGACTTTTGAATTACCGAAGCAAGAGCTTTATGTACGAGTTGAAGCCCCAAAAGGGGAATTGGGAATTTATTTAATAGGCGATCAGAGTTGTTTTCCTTGGAGATGGAAAATTCGTCCACCCGGTTTTATCAATTTGCAAATTCTTCCTCAGTTAGTTAAAAGAATGAAATTGGCGGATATTATGACAATACTAGGTAGCATAGATATTATTATGGGAGAAGTTGATCGTTGAAATGATAATTGATACAAGAGAAGTACAAGATATCCACTCTTTTTCTAGATTAGAATCTTTAAAAGAGATCTATGGGATCATAGGGATGCTTTTACCTATTTTGATTCTTGTATTGGGAATCACAATAGGTGTACTCGTAATTGTGTGGTTAGAAAGAGAAATATCCGCCGGAATACAACAACGTATTGGACCGGAATACGCCGGTCCGTTGGGAATTCTTCAAGCGTTAGCAGATGGAACAAAACTTATTTTCAAAGAAAACCTTCTTCCATCTAGAGGAGATGGTCGGTTATTCATTATCGGACCATCCATAGCAGTTATATCCATTTTCGTAAGTTATTCAGTAATTCCTTTTAGCTATCACCTTGTTTTATCCGATCTCAATATCGGTGTTTTTTTATGGATTGCCTTTTCAAGTATTGTTCCGATTGGACTTCTTATGTCAGGATATGGATCAAACAATAAATATTCCTTTTTAGGTGGTCTACGAGCCGCCGCTCAATCAATTAGTTATGAAATACCGTTGACTCTTTGTGTGTTATCAATATCTCTACGTGCGGGTCGTTATAACCTTTTCTTTAATTTTTTTTTTTAAGTAAAGAAGTTGAATAGGTATCTTCACTTTTTTATTCATCATTCAGGTTAAATTAACTAAATCAGATAGTTATATGAGTGAAAAAAAAACAGCTTCTAAATTAGCAGTAAAAAGATTGAGTCTCATCTCCTAAGTACAAGAAGGAAAAAGAAAGTAAATTCAATAGAAGCAAGGCTTTTTACCCCATGATTGGTTGATTAGTGATTAGTCATCCTGGCTTGAAGCGGGCTCAAAAGATCAACCGTATATAGTTTTCACTTTTCTTTATATGTATTACTAGAACGGAGGGTTCAAAAAAATGAGTGGATGGTTAGGAACACAAAAATACATAAAGGATTAGTAATCGAAATTTGTATGTCAATTTTCAAAACGAAAATCTTTGGATAACATAAAAAGAACACTAATTGAGGCTTTCAATTTGTAGAAATAATCAAGCAGTACTCCTCACGATTGCAATCCAGAGTATGCTCCTACTCAAAGATTCAAAAACGACTATCCGAAACGAAATAATCCTTTCTTGTTTTGAACTCCCTCTTTGAAAGAAGAATAGGAATGAAAATTCATATAGATCACGAAATAGCCTGCATTATTAAGACATTCATCTAATCTATGATTTTTATTCATAATAATCAAAAAAAAGATGGCTATTGATATTCATAGAAAGAGTATTTTATTAATAAGTTATTACTCAACAAAGAAAAATTCAAATTATTAAAGGACAAGATTAATTCATAAGTGCTTTTTGAGTTATTATATCTATATCATTCGGGCATACAGAATTCCATCGGTCTAATTTTGGACCTTCCGGCGGTTGTTGATTCTATCTATATTTTGACCCCAAATAAAATCTATCACGCTAAAAAATATCACCTCGGTCCTTATATTTCTTGATGGCCGTCAAGGAGCCGTATGAGGTGAAAATCTCATGTACGGTTCTGGACTAGCGATGGGAACAGTGATGTTATCACCGACTATTATTATCTAATAGTTCAAGTACAGTTGATATAGTTGAGGCACAATCCAAATATGGGTTTTTAGGATGGAATTTGTGGCGTCAACCTATAGGGTTTATCATTTTTCTAATTTCTTCCCTAGCAGAATGTGAGAGATTGCCTTTTGATTTACCCGAAGCAGAGGAAGAATTAGTAGCAGGTTATCAAACCGAATATTCGGGTATCAAATTTGGATTATTTTATGTTGCTTCCTATCTCAATCTATTAGTTTCGTCATTATTTGTAACAATTCTGTACTTGGGTGGTTGGAATATCTTTATTCCGTCCGTATTTTTTTCTGATCGAGGTGAAATAAATAAAATAGGTAGGGTCTTTAGAATAACAATTGGTATTTTTATTACTTTAGCTAAAACTTATTTGTTCGTGTTCATTTCTATCACAACAAGATGGACTTTACCGAGACTAAGAATGGACCAACTATTAAATCTTGGATGGAAATTTCTTTTACCCATTTCTCTCGGTAATTTATTATTAACAACCTCTTCCCAACTCCTTTCACTCTAAACGAATATAGAATATGATATTCTCTATTTCTCACTTCTCATCAACCAAGAGAAAGAAACAAACATAAGATTATTCATAGATCTTTACAATATGTTCCCGATGGTAACTGGGTTCATCAATTATGGCCAACAAGCAATACGAGCGGCAAGGTACATTGGTCAAGGATTTATCATTACCTTATCCCATGCAAATCGTTTCCCTGTAACTATTCAATATCCTTATGAAAAATTAATTACATCGGAGCGTTTCCGCGGACGAATCCATTTTGAATTTGATAAATGCATAGCTTGTGAAGTATGTGTTCGTGTATGTCCTATAGATCTACCCGTTGTTGATTGGAAATTGGAAACCGGTATGCGAAAAAAACGCTTGCTTAATTACAGTATTGATTTTGGAATTTGTATATTTTGTGGAAATTGCGTTGAGTATTGTCCAACAAATTGTTTATCAATGACTGAAGAATATGAGCTTTCCGCTTATGATCGTCATGAATTGAATTATAATCAAATCGCATTAGGTCGGTTACCGATGTCAATAATTAACGATTATACAATTCGAACAATTTTGAATTATCCGCAAATAAAAAATGCATTTAGAATGATTAAAGACTAATTACTAATTACTATTTACTAGACTAATGTATAAGTCAGGTTCAATTTTATCTAATTCAAAGGAATCGTTCCTTATTTGCTCAATAGAATTCGAAATTGTAATTAATTGTTGATTAGTTAGTGAGAAGTGTAAATCAATTTGGATTGAAAATAGAATTGAATAATCTCGATATTTATTTCGAAATAGTTTCCAGCTAACTTTTCTACTTAGTTTGACGTAAGGGGGAACAAGATATTGGTATAGTAATTGGACCTAGACGTACTTCAAATCCATTAGAAACCCTATTCCATTTTAATTGAATTCAATTAGGAGCATATCATAAAAAAAAAAGAAAGAAAAATTTCCTGGTCAGGTCAATAAAATCATGAAAAACATTTCAATTTTTTTATCTTGGATATCGAATGGATTTGCCTGGACCAATACATGATTTTCTTTTAGTTTTTCTGGGATCAGGTCTTCTATTAGGAGGTATAGGAGTGGTATTACTTACCAATCCAATTTATTCCGCTTTTGCATTGGGATTGGTTCTTGTTTGCATATCTTTATTTTATATTTTATCAAACTCTCATTTTGTAGCGGCTGCACAGCTCCTTATTTACGTCGGAGCTATAAACGTTTTAATTTTATTTGCTGTCATGTTCATGAATGGTTCAGAATATTATAAAGATTTCGATCTTTGGACTGTTGGGAATGGGATTACTTCGTTGGTTTGTACAAGTATTTTCATCTCCCTAATTACCACGATTCTCGATACGTCTTGGTACGGAATTATTTGGACAACAAAATCAAATCAGATTATCGAACAAGATTTGATAGGGAATAGTCAACAAATTGGAATTCATTTATCAACGGACTTTTTTCTTCCATTTGAACTCATTTCAATAATTCTTTTAGTTGCTTTGATAGGTGCAATTGCTGTTGCCCGTCAATGAAAAATCTTTCTAACTATTAAGAACAATCAAAATGGAAATTTTCTCGTTCTTATCAAATGTATTTAGCTTTCCTTTTTGAATTCTATTTCAATATCGATCTTTTTCTCTCTTACAAAAAAAAAAGAATATATTCTTTTTTTTTTTCCACTTGGTCTATTATAGTCAAGCAAAAGCCTTCATTTATTGTTTATGGTGAAATGACTCAAAATTGATAAGGAGATGATCAATGATACTCGAACATGCACTTGTTTTGAGTGCCTATTTATTTTCTATTGGTATCTATGGATTGATCACGAGTCGAAATATGGTTAGGGCTCTTATGTGTCTGGAACTTATCCTGAATGCAGTTAATATAAATTTCGTAACATTTTCGGATTTGTTTGATAGTCGACAATTACAAGGAGATATTTTCTCTATTTTTGTTATAGCTATTGCCGCAGCCGAAGCGGCTATTGGGTTAGCTATTGTTTCAGCAATTTATCGTAATAGAAAATCAACTCGTATCAATCAATCGAATTTATTGAATAAATAAGTACTACTAATTTCATTTGAATTTATTTTCAAAATTCGAATATTCATCAATTATTTCATACTTGATGTAAAAATGTAAGAAATCAAAGTATCTTAGCCAACCCAGGAGTCGCGATCCATAATTCGATTGGATTATTAAAATAATGATAAAATCATTGATTCATCTGGTATATAAATATATGATTTATATATAAGTTTATTAGATCGAAGATTTATGATATTCAAAAAAAGAGAGATCCAATGTCACATTCAGTAAAGATTTATGATACATGTATAGGATGTACTCAGTGTGTCCGAGCCTGCCCAACCGATGTATTAGAAATGATCCCTTGGGATGGATGTAAGGCTAAGCAAATTGCTTCTGCTCCACGAACGGAGGACTGTGTTGGTTGTAAGAGATGTGAATCCGCTTGCCCAACGGATTTTTTGAGCGTGAGGGTTTATTTATGGCATGAAACCACTCGAAGCATGGGTCTAGCTTATTAATATACTAAGTTCCAGAAAAAACTACTTGAAACAAACTGAATTTTCAATTTTTTTTTTTTAATACAATTGATTTTTTTACCGACAAAAAACCCGTTCTCGAAAAAGAACGGGTTTTGGGGTCTAATTCTATCTTGTCTTTACTACGAATTATTTTCCTTGGTTAACAATAATTGTAGTTTTACCAATATTGGCGGGTTCTTTAATTTTCTTTCTACCTCATAGAGGAAATAAGGTAATAAGGTGGTATACTATATTTATTTCTATTTTTGAACTCCTTTTAACGACCTATACATTCTGTTATCATTTCCAATTGACCGATCCATTAAATCAACTAGCAGAGGATTATAAATGGATTAACTTTTTTGATTTTGACTGGAGATTGGGAATAGATGGGCTTTCTATAGGAACCATTTTACTGACGGGATTTATAACCACTTTAGCTACTTTAGCAGCCTGGCCGGTTACGCGGGATTCCCGATTGTTCCATTTCCTGATGTTAGCAATGTACAGCGGTCAAATAGGATCATTTTCTTCTCACGATCTTTTACTTTTTTTTCTCATGTGGGAGTTCGAATTAATTCCAGTTTATTTACTTCTATTGATCTGGGGAGGGCAGAAACGTCTGTATTCAGCTACAAAATTCATTTTATACACTGCGGGGGGGTCTATTTTTCTATTAATAGGCGTTTTTGGTATTGGCTTATATGGTTCGAATGAACCAACATTAAATTTTGAAATATTAGCCAACCAATCGTATCCTGTAGCACTAGAAATACTATTTTATACTGGATTTTTTATTGCTTTTGCAGTCAAATTACCGATCATACCATTACATACATGGTTACCAGACACCCACGGGGAGGCACATTACAGTACTTGTATGCTTCTAGCTGGAATTTTATTAAAAATGGGAGCATATGGTTTGGTTCGGATCAATATGCAATTATTCCCCCACGCTCATTCTATATTTTCTCCCTGGTTGATTATAGTAGGTGCAATACAAATAATCTATGCAGCTTCAACATCTCCCGGTCAACGTAATTTAAAAAAAAGGATAGCCTATTCCTCCGTATCTCATATGGGGTTCATAATTATCGGAATTGGAGCGATAACTGATACGGGGCTCAATGGAGCCCTTTTACAAATGATTTCTCACGGATTTATTGGTGCTGCTCTTTTTTTCTTGGCAGGAATGACGTATGATAGAATACGTCTTGTTTATCTCGACAAAATGGGTGGAATGGCGATTTTCCTTCCAAAAATATTCACACTGTTCAGTATCTTATCAATGGCTTCTCTTGCATTACCCGGCATGAGTGGTTTTGTTGCCGAATTGATAGTCTTTTTTGGAATAATTACCAGCCAACAATATTTTTTAATTCCAAAAATACTAATTACTTTTCTAATGGCAATTGGAATGATATTAACTCCTATTTATTTATTATCGATGTTACGTCAAATGTTCTATGGATACAAGATTTTGAATGCACAAAACTCTTATTTTTTTGATTCGGGGCCGAGAGAATTATTTATTTTAATCTCTATTCTTCTACCAATAATAGGTATTGGTATTTATCCGGATTTTATTCTCTCACTCTCAGTTGAGAAGGTCGAAGCTATTATATCTACATATTTTTATCGATCGTTTTCATGAATAAAACAAGAAAAAATTAAGAATCTTATTCTTTCTTTTTCGTTTTCCAATTTGACAATGAAAAATAAAAAGTAACTAAAAATTGAAATTGTGACTAGATGGATTTATTTTTGTGAGAACCTTTTGAATCACTACATTAATGTAGTGATTCAAAAGGTTCTTCCTGAAATATGGAGTTTTTTTCTTATATTCTTTAACTTAATATTGAGTATTTCAAATTTTTGTTTTATTATCAGTTTTTTGAAAATGTTTTCTATTTGTAGGAATCTTTTTCAATTTGATTTCATGTTAATGAAAATTAAAGGAACCATAACTATGTAACCCTATTCCTAATAAATTGACCCCAAAATAGCATATCCAAATTATAAAAAAGCCCATAGAAGCCACAATCGCGCAATTTAGACTTTTGAACTTTTTTTTATTTGTTCGAGTATGTAAATAAATTGCAAATATGGTCCAAGTAATAAATGACCAAGTTTCTTTTGGGTCCCAATTCCAATATGATCCCCATGCCTCATTAGCCCATACTGATCCTGAAAGAATCCCGATGTTTAAAAAGATAAACCCTAGACTAATAAGACGATAACTCCACTGATCTAATTGTTGAATTAGTTGCGCTCTGTAATAATTTCTCGCAGACCAAGAGAAGTTGTTTATTAAAATATTCCACTTTTCATCCATATATTGGATCTTGTTAAATGAAAATGACTCGTTTACGAAATTTTGAAAAATCTTTTGAAATGAAATGACTAAAAGAGCTACTGATAATAATGATCCGCATAAAAGAGCTGCATAGCCCAATATCATCATACTTACGTGCATCATTAACCACTGGGATTGAAGAGCAGGTACTAATATTACCGATTGATGTATTTCGGTTAAAAGACCTGAAGTGGTAAAGCCTTGTAGAAAAATTGTACTTGGCGAGGTTATTGCGCTTAAATAATGGGTATGCTTTTTAAAATATGGAACGAGAGAAATAAGGGAGAAACTCCATGAAAGAAAAATGAGTGATTCATATAAATCACTTAATGGAAAATGCCCCGAATAAATCCACCGAGTGATTAATAATCCCGTTATACAGAAAAAAGTAGCGAGAATGCCTTTTTCTGACGAATAATATAGTCCTACGATTTCATCAACCGATAAAATTATCAAAAAAATTGTAATTACAATTGAAACGATCGAAAATGATATATGAGTTAATATATGTTCTAAAGTGGAAAATATCATAAAAATTCTCAAATAAAAAAAAAAAGATATTAGAAAATAATACGGAATCCAATCTGTAATTGCATTTATTATATATAGAACTTATTGTCTTTCTTTTCGAAGATAGCCTGCCGCCACTCGGACTCGAACCGAGATGCTCTAGCACTGCTTCCTAAGAGCAGCGTGTCTACCGATTTCACCATAGCGGCGTACTCGAAATAATAATAAGCTTTTTTTATTTAGTTGTCGAGATTGAAATTCAAAACGAGATTGAAATTCAAAAATTGAATTCAATTAATGACAAAAAATTCCTTTCCTTTTACTCCATATTGAAAAATTCTCAAATATTACCATACTTGAATTACTTATTTAGTAATTCAATTATTCAAATTGCTATTCCAATTTTAAGTAGCTTGATGGGGAAAATAAGAATCCCCATCGGGAAAGACTACACTAAAAAAAGTACCATTTTTTTATTATTTACTATAAGTTTGATTATTGGATTGTTGCACAAAAAAACTTTTTGAATTAGTCGTAGAAATAGATTTCGCTAATGAAAAAGCCTTCAACGCTGTAAAATAGGCCTTTATTTTCCAAATATTCTTACGAATATGTTTTTTTGATATAGAAGTACGTTTTTTTGGAACTGCCATGAAAAAATCAATTTTACAAAATTCTTTTTTTATCTAGTTGAATGTGAAAGACATTTATTGTTCAAACAATTTCGGTTATTTTTCAGAATTTTGATTCCATTCAATCCAACTAAATATCTCACAAGACACAAAAGAGAAATAACGAAGTTTTTCTATATCTCTGTTTATTTTTGTCATTTTATATTTATATCCGTATCAAAATTAATCAAAGGCGAAAGAAGAAATCCTTGCTCATTGATTTTGATCCATGGTAGGGTATAGAAAGAAAAATGTAGGATATTCGAATAGTTCTTTCGGCAATTCTAAAAAAATTCCATGTGTTTCATATTATTTATTTATATTAATATTAATGGAAATTAAGGAATGTATAAAATACTCTGTGTATATTTGTTGTATGAACTTCTCAATCTATCGTCTACAGATAGAATAAATTATCGTAATACCTAATGGGAATTGAATTGTTTTATATCTGTATAAAGTAGAAAGATCTTTGTTATAACTTAGCTAATTTATTTAGCTTTATTTCGATAAGTTATTATAGATAACTATTTCTAGAATAATAGTTTATTCTTTTTTTTAGTCCAATGAAATTATATAAAAGTATATTTAAAAAAATAGAAAATACATAAAAGATATATAGAAAATGAAAAGAATATATAAATATATATTAATAGATAGAATATATAAAGTAATAGAAATTAATATAAAGAAAAAATAGTATTAGTATTTTTGGTTAATTTTTTATTTTTATTTCATTCTCGATTGAACTATTAGCCTGATCCTATTTATTCTGACTTCCTTCTTCTTCTGAATACTCGAAGGAGTTGAAAAAGAATAATTCAGAATAAAATAAAAGATAAAAGGTTTTTTTATGGACTATACATATCCCTATTTATGGATTATACCTATCATTCCACTTCCCATTCCTATGTTAATAGGAGTTGGACTTATCGTTTTTCCAATGGCAACAAAAAATCTTCGACGTATGTGGTCCTTTCCTAGTATCTTTCTACTAAATGTAGTTATGCTACTTTCGGTCTATCTATCTATTCAGCAAATAAATAAAAGTTCTATCTATCAATACGTATGGTCTTGGACAATTAATAATGATTTTTCTTTAGACTTCGGTTACTTAATAGATTCGCTTGCTTCGATTATGGTAATATTAATTAGTACGGTTGGAATTCTGGTTCTTTTTTATAGTGACAATTATATGTATCATGATCAGGGATATTTGAGATTTTTTGCTTATATGAGTTTTTTCACAACTTCCATGTTGGGATTAGTTACTAGTGTGAATTTGATACAAATTTATATTTTTTGGGAATTAGTTGGAATGTGTTCTTATCTATTAATAGGTTTTTGGTTCACACGACCTAGTGCGGCAAATGCTTGTCAAAAAGCTTTTGTAACGAATCGTGTAGGCGATTTTGGTTTATTATTAGGGATTTTGGGACTTTATGCTATAACGGGTAGTTTCGAATTTCGAGATTTATTCGAAATCTTAAATAAAGTAGTTTCTAATAATGAGGTCAATTTTTTATTTCTTACTTTGTGTACCTTGTTTTTATTTACAGGTGCTGTTGCCAAGTCTTCTCAATTCCCCCTTCACGTATGGTTACCTGATGCCATGGAAGGCCCCACTCCTATTTCGGCTCTTATACATGCCGCTACTATGGTCGCAGCAGGTATTTTTCTTGTAGCTCGGCTCCTTCCTCTTTTTATAATTATACCTCATATAATGAATTTTATTTCTTTTATAGGTATAGTAACATTACTATTCGGAGCTACTTTAGCTCTTGCTCAAAAAGATATTAAAAGAAGTTTGGCTTATTCTACGATGTCCCAACTGGGTTATATGATGTTAGCTTTAGGAATGGGATCGTATCGGGCGGCTTTATTTCATTTGATTACTCATGCTTATTCGAAAGCATTATTGTTTTTAGGATCTGGATCTATTATTCATTCAATGGAAGCTATTGTTGGATATTCTCCCGATAAGAGTCAGAATATGGTTCTTATGGGAGGGTTGAAAAAGCATGTACCAATTACAAAAACTGCTTTTTTAATAGGTACGCTTTCTCTTTGTGGTATTCCACCTCTCGCTTGTTTTTGGTCCAAAGACGAAATTCTTAACGATAGTTGGTTGTATTCTCCGGTTTTTGCAATTATAGCTTGTTTCACAGCAGGATTAACCGCATTTTATATGTTTCGAATCTATTTACTGACTTTTGAGGGGCATTTAAACGTTCATTTTAAGAATTTTAGTGGTCAAAAAAGTGGTTCCTGCTATTCAATATCTCCATGGGGAAAAGAAATGAAAAAAAACAAGTTTTCTTTATTATTATCAAGAAATACTAATGAAAAAGGGATTTTGTTTTTTTTCAATACAACCTCTCGAATTTTTTATAATGGAAAAAAAATGATACGCCCTTTTATTAGTATTTCTTGTTTTGGAATTCAAGATACGTTTTTTTATCCCTCCGAATCGGATAGTACTATGCTATTTTCCATGTCTCTATTAGTACTATTTACTTGTCTTGTTGGAATTATAGGAATTCCTTATAATCAAAATGGAATTTATTTTGATCTATTATCAAATTTGTTAAATCCGTCTATAAACCTTTTACATCCGGATCAAAATAATTCTATAGATTGGTATGAATTTTTCATAAATGCAATTTTTTCGGTCGGTCTAGCCTTTTTTGGTATATTTATAGCGTTTTTTTCATATAAGCCCATTTATTCATCTTTCAAAAACTTGAACTTAGAAAATTCATTTCTTAAAGGTGGTAATAAAAAAAATACAGTTCTCTGGGAAAAAATAATTAATCTCATTTATGATTGGTCATATAATTGTGGTTACATAGATTTTTTGTATCGAATATCTTTGGATGGGGGTCTAAAAAGATTCGCTGAATTAACTCATTTTTTTGATCGACGAGGAATTGATGGAATTCCCAACACTTTTGGATTTATAAGTTTATTTGGTGGAGAGGTTATTAAATATTTAGGAGCAGGTCGGATTTCTTCTTATCTCTTATTTTATTTAGGTATGACCATCTTTTTACTTTTTTACTTATTTCTTTTATTCTTTTAGACTCTGGATTGACATTTTGGATGAA